AAAGAGAGAGGAAGGTGAAGGGGGGATGGGCTTTTGTTCCAAACACTTTTCCTTCATTTTTTTTTTTTTATACTGTAAAAAAAACTTTTTTTTAGTGGATAGGCTAAAAAAAAAATATTGTTTAATAAAGATTTACATATTTATTAATACTATAATATTTATATATATATTAAAATTTACATATATAATATTTATATATATATTAAAATTTACAGTTAATTATAATATTTATATATATATATTAAAGATAAAGTGAAATATAATAATAATTTACAATTATAGTATAATTAAATATATATATATATATAAATATTTAATATATATATAAATATATATATATATATATTAATTAATAAATATATATATATATATAAATATTTAATATATATATATATTAATTAATATGTATATATATATATATAAATATTTAATATATATATATATGTATATATACATTTATATTTATATAAATATTTATTAGATAAAAAAATTTTATTATTATTTAATAAAAATGATATTTGTATATATAAATTTCAATTTATTATTAATAAATATTATAGTATAAAAAAAAAAACTCCCTAAAACTTTTATTAATCCTTAAATTTCTTATATATCTTAAATTAATCAATGAAATATTTACCCGTGATACTGAAAATAAATGGATACATAAAGGTTAAAATTTTCTGATAAATTATTTATTTAAATAAAAATATTAATATTTGGGATTTTGAAGTGGTAGGTAGATTTATAAATATAGTATATATAAATAAATATTATTAAAAATTTTTGAATTAAGAAGTATTGGAAATTTAAATTGAATCATTTTTTATATATATGAATAAATTAGGTTATTAATTTAAAAATTGATAATTTTTTTTTTTTGAGATAAAAATAAATAAATAAATGAGAATTTTTATATAAAATAAAATTGAATAAAATTTGTTAAAATTAAATGGATTAGGAATAAAATAAAATAAGGAATGAGGAATATAAAATAAAACTGGATTATGAATAAAATTATTAATAGGGTTGAAATTATGTATACAAATAAAAATTTGGTTTATATAAAAATTTAAGAGATTTTGATTATTTAAACAATATTTTTTTTTGGGATAAAAGTAAAAAATTAAATGAGAATTTTTATATAAAATAAAATTGAATAAAATTTGTTAAAATTAAATGGATTAGGAATAAAATAAAATAAGGAATGAGGAATATAAAATAAAATTGGATTATGAATAAAATTATCAATAATTCAAGAATTTTAATTTTTAATAGAAATGAAAATTTTTCTATAAAATTATGAATTTAGAATAAAATAAAATGAGGAATGAGGAATATAAAATAAAACTGGGATTATGAATAAAATTATCAGTAATTCAAGAATTGTATATAAAAATTAAAAGATTTTAATTTTTAATAGAAATGAAAATTTTTCTATAAAATTAAATGAGGAATATAAAATAAAATTGGATTATGAATAGAATTATTAATAATTCAAAAATTGTATATAAAAATTAAAAGATTTTAATTTTTGATATAAATGAAAATTTTTCTATAAAATTGAATGAGGAATATAGGATAAAATTAGATTTGAATAGAATTACTGATAATTTAAGAATTGTATATAAAAATTAAAAGATTTTAATTTTTGATAGAAACAAGAATTAGGAATGAGGAATATGGGATAAAATTAGATTTGAATAGAATTACTGATAATTTAAGAATTGTATATAAAAATTAAAAGATTTTAATTTTTGATAGAAACAAGAATTAGGAATGAGGAATATAGGATAAAATTAGATTTGAATAGAATTACTGATAATTTAAGAATTGTATATAAAAATTAAAAGATTTTAATTTTTGATAGAAACAAGAATTAGGAATGAGGAATATAGGATAAAATTAGATTATTAATAGAATTATTAATAATTTAAGGATTGTATATAAAAATTAAAAGATTTTAATTTTTGATAGAAACAAGAATTAGGAATGAGGAATATAGGATAAAATTAGATTATTAATAGAATTATTAATAATTTAAGGATTGTATATAAAAATTAAAAGATTTTAATTTTTGATAGAAACAAGTATTAGGAATGAGGAATATAGGATAAAATTAGATTTGAATAGAATTATTGATAATTTAAGGATTGTATATAAAAATTAAAAAATTTTAATTTTTGATAGGAATAAGAATTAAAATTAGGTTATGAATAAAATTATTTATAATTCAAGAATTGTATATAAAAATTAAAAGATTTTAATTTTTGATAGAAATGAAAATTAAATGGATTAGGAATAAAATAAAATTAGATTATGTATAGGATAGAATTATTAATTTAAGAATTGTATATAAAAATTAATAATTAAAATTTAAGAAATTTTATATAAAGTAAAATAGGTAAATAGGATTTATAAATTATTAAAAAATTTAATTTATTTGTATAGATTTTTTAAATAAAAAGAGGATAAATATAGTATAAAATTTTTGTTTATTCTGTAGAATAATAGGACTTAGCATAAATCATTAATTAAAAGGAGGAGGTTAAAAAGGAATAATAGGACTTAGCATAAATAATTATTAAAAGAAGGGATAATAGGACTTAGCATAAATCATTAATTAAAAGGAGGAGTTTAAAAAGGAATAATAGGACTTAGCATAAATCATTAATTAAAAGGAGGAGTTTAAAAAGGAATAATAGGACTTAGCATAAATAATTATTAAAAAAGGGATAATAGGACTTAGCATAATCATTAATTAAAAGGAGGAGTTAAAAAGGAATAATAATAGGACTTAGCATAAATCATTAATTAAAAGGAGGAGGTTAAAAAGGAATAATAGGACTTAGCATAAATAATTATTAAAAGAAGGGATAATAGGACTTAGCATAAATCATTAATTAAAAGGAGGAGTTAAAAAGGAATAATAGGACTTAGCATAAATCATTAATTAAAAGGAGGAGTTTAAAAAGGAATAATAGGACTTAGCATAAATAATTATTAAAAGAAGGGATAATAGGACTTAGCATAAATCATTAATTAAAAGGAGGAGATTAAAAAGGAATAATAGGACTTAGCATAAATAATTATTAAAAGAAGGGATAATAGAACTTAGCATAAATCATTAATTAAAAGGAGGAGTTAAAAAGGAATAATAGGACTTAGCATAAATAATTATTAAAAGAAGGGATAATAGGACTTAGCATAAATCATTAATTAAAAGGAGGAGTTTAAAAAGGAATAATAGGACTTAGCATAAATAATTATTAAAAGAAGGGATAATAGGACTTAGCATAAATAGAAGTTATTAGTTTAAGGAATTAATTATAAGAATTAATAGGTTGATTATTTATAAAGGATTTATTAGGACTTGGCGTAAATTTCAGGTTAGTGAGTTATGAAAGATTGGAAAATGATATTGAATAAAATTTTTGTAGGTATCGGGGAATTACATACATTTTATGTAAATAGAAAATTAGGGGGTCAAAAAAGGAAAAAAACGATTTTTGCAAAATTGAGAAGAATCGGGTAATTCAATAGAAGACGAAATAATTTAGTGAAATTTGGAGGGGGTTTAGGAAGGATGGAGAATTGTAAAGGTTTTTGGGCCTAAAATTGGCAAAAAAGTGAAAAAATGCAAAAAAAATGCAAAAAAAGCGAAAAATCGCAAAAAAAGTGCAAAAAAAGGGCAAAAGTAAGGACTTTGTACACAAAAAAAATTTTTGAAAAGTGCAAAAATGGGGGGTAATTTTGCAAAAATGGGGGGTAATTTTGCAAAAATGGGGGGTAATTTTTCAAAAATGGGGGGTAATTTTTCAAAAATGGGCCTATAATTTTGTGTGAAATTACCTGATGAGTAAAAATTTTAAATTTTTAATCGGGGAAATTCATTATAAAGTTAATATTGGAATTTTCTATTATGATTTTAAAAAATAAAATTTCACTAAAATGATCGTTAATTCTAAGAAATTGCTATAGGAAGTAAGAAAATTAACAGACTTTTTAGATTGGGTATTTATATAGAAAAATTTGAATACTTTTCCCTGTTTAAGCGAGATAATATTTAAAATATAGTATTAGTTGGCTGTAACTAATAATTTTTTAAGACGGTAAAATTTAAAATTTTTAAAAGGTTATAAGAGTTTATATTTTATGGAATGGGGAATTTAAATTAAGATTTTATAAAAATAGTTAATTTTTTTGTTTAATTAAATTTTAATATAAATTTAGATTTGGAAATAAATTTTATTTTAGTTTGGAAATTCTATTGTTTATTTATTTATATATAAATTGTTATAAATTTTTATAATTAGGAAGTTGTAGTTTAAAATTTTAAGTTTTTAAGAAATTAAGAATTAGAAATTAGATATTTGTATTGACAATTTTTGTGCCAGCAGTAGCGGTTAAACAGAAAATATAATAGAATTTTATTTACTATAGTTATTAAATATAATTTTTATAAATAAAAATTTAAATATTAGGGTGAAATCTATATTTAAAATTAGTTTATTATAAATTAAGAGGCTAAGAAATTTTAGGATTAGACTAGGATTAGATACCCTATTATTTTGAATGTAATTTTTAGTGTAAAATTAGTAATAGGTATGATCTAGAAATTTAAAAAATTTGGCGGTATTATAATCTTTTTAGAGGAACCTGTTCTATAATTGATAGTCCACAATAAAATAAACTTAATTTATAAATTTATATATCGTCGAAGATAAATATTTTATGAGAAAGTAAATATTTGTAATATAATTATGTGTAAGGAATCAGATCAAGATATAGTTAATAGTTAAGAAAGTAATGGGTTACAATTTTATTATTATTAGACTTTTTATGTTAAATAAATTAGATTAGAGGATTTAAAAGTAATTTTTAAATTATTATTAATTTTGAATAAAGCTCTTTAATATGCACATATTGCCCGTCGCTCCTAACTTAGGATAAGTCGTAACAAAGTAGTTGTACTGGAAAGTGTAGCTTGAAGTTAAATTAAAGCTTTTTTAGTTTCTTATTTACATTAAGAAGATAGTATTATTATACTTAATTTAATATGTAAAAAATTTATTTTAAATATTTTGTAAAATAGTTTATATTTAAGTATATAATTGGAAAAATTAATTTTATTGATAAGTAATTAGTAATGAAAATGAATTTATTTTTATGTTGATAAGAAAAATTTTGATTTTGTACCTTGTGTATCAGGGTTTATTAAAAATTTAATTATATAATTAATTCTCGATTTAATATGATTTATAAAATTATAAATTTTATTGTGAAATAAATATTTAAAATAATTTTATGGAAATGAAATGTTATTCGTATATTAATATATCTAGTTTTTTAAGAAATAAATTTAATTTATTGGTTTTTATATATATATATATATATATATATACATATATATTAAAAATTCACAATAATTTTAGGGATAAGCTTGAAATTAAATTTTAAAATTTAGGGTTAGTTTAAAGTAAGTAGGATTGAAAGTTTTTATCATTAATTATTAATTTATATTAATTTTTAAATTATTATTAATTTTTATAAAATTTTATTTTTTATTAGAAAAATATAATAAATTTTTTATTTTATGATATAATGATAAAATTAGTATATACAAATTTAGATAATGATAGTAGGGTGAGGTATTATAAAGGAATTCGGCAAATTATATTTTTGCCTGTTTATTAAAAACATGGTTTTTTGATTATAATTTAAAATTTGGCCTGCTCAATGAAATTTTAAATGGCTGCAGTAATTTGACTGTACAAAGGTAGCATAATAATTAGTTATTTAATTGATAACTGGAATGAATGGTCGGACAAGAAGTATGCTGTCTCTATAATATTTAAATAGAATTTTATTTTTAAGTAAAAAAGCTTAAATTTTGTTAAAAGACGAGAAGACCCTATAGAATTTTATATTTAAATTTATATTAATTTTTAGTAATAAAATTTAATATTTAAATAATATTTTATTGGGGCGATAGGAAAATTTAATTAACTTTTTTATTTATAATTCATTTATAGATGTTAAATTGATTCAATTTTATTGATTAATAGAGTAAATTACCTTAGGGATAACAGCGTAATTTTTTTAAAAGATCAAATTGAAATAAAAGATTGCGACCTCGATGTTGGATTAAAATTGAAATTAAGTGTAGAAGCTTAGTAATTAGGTCTGTTCGACCTTTAAAATTTTACATGATCTGAGTTTAAACCGATGTGAATCAGGTTGGTTTCTATCTTTAATAATATATAATAATTTAGTACGAAAGGAATTATTATTTATTAAATTAATTTATATTGAATATTATTATTATTATTTTGGCAGAATTGATGTTTTAAATTTAGAATTTAATTATATGTTATACACATAAATAATAATTTATAATATTGATATTATTATTTTTATATTAGAGATATTGTTATTAATTGTAGGAGTATTAGTAGGTATTGCTTTTTTAACATTAATAGAGCGTAAAGTTTTAGGTTATATTCAGATTCGTAAAGGGCCTAACAAAGTTGGGTTTTTAGGGTTATTACAGCCTTTTAGTGATGCTATTAAATTATTTACTAAAGAAATTATTAATCCTTTCTTATCTAATAATTTAATTTTTTTAATTGTACCTTTTTTAAATTTATTATTTTCTTTATTAGTATGATTAATTATACCTTATTTAAGAATATTAGTTAGATTTAATTTAGGAATTTTATTTTTTATTTGTCTATTAAGATTAAGAGTTTATAGTGTAATATTAGCTGGATGATCTTCTCAAAGTAATTATTCTTTATTGGGAGCTATTCGAGGAGTAGCCCAGGTAATTTCTTATGAAGTTAGGTTATTTTTAATTCTATTATCAATTTTGTTTTTAATTTCTAGATTAAATTTTATAAAATTTGTTGATTATCAGCAGTTAATATGATTTATTGTTTTATGTTTACCTTTAATAGTAGTATGATTAATTACAGGATTAGCTGAAACTAATCGATCTCCTTTTGATTTTGCTGAAGGGGAATCAGAATTAGTTTCTGGATTTAATGTAGAATATAGAGGGGGAGGATTTGCTTTTATTTTTTTAGCTGAATATTCTTCAATTTTATTAATAAGTATAGTAAGAGTAATTATTTTTGTGGGGGGTAATTTTATTAGTTGATTGTTTTTTTTAAAATTATTAGTTTTATCCGGATTTTGGCTTTGGGTACGAGGAACTTTACCTCGTTTACGATACGATAAATTGATATATTTATGTTGATTAAGAATTTTACCTTTAACTTTAAATTTATTAATATTTTATTTTGGAATAAAATTATTTTTAAATTTATTTTATTAGTTAATAAAATTTAGTAATGTAAAAGTTAATAAACTAAGGTTTATGATATATTTTCAAAATATAGGCTTATATTCAAGCTCATTAACTAAAAAATTAATTTATCTCAAATAATAAATGTTAGTCAATTTACAATAAAATATATAAAGTATAATACTGTAAAGATTTGACTTATTAAAATAAAAGGGGGTTCTACAGGATTTATTCCTATTCAGGTTAATAAAATAAAAATTTGGATAAATATTCAAAATATAAATTTATTTAAGGGATAAAAAGAAGTTCTTAGTAGTGATTTTTTTACTAAGGGTATAAAATATAAGATGATAATTGAGGATAATAGAGCAATTACTCCCCCTAATTTATTAGGAATTGATCGAAGAATTGCATAAGCAAATAGAAAATATCATTCTGGTTGAATATGGATAGGAGTAACTAATGGATTTGCAGGGGTGAAATTATCTGGATCAGAAAGATAATAAGGTGAAATTAAGATAATTAACATTAAAATTAGAAGGGTATAATTGAATCCTAATAGATCTTTTCATACGAAAAAAGGATGAAATTGAATTTTATCTAAGTTTCTATTAATTCCTAAAGGGTTATTAGATCCTGTTTGATGAAGGAAAAGAAGATGAATTAGAATAAAAGCTGAAATAATAAAAGGTAATAGAAAATGAAGTGAGAAAAATCGGATTAGTGTTGCATTATCAATAGCAAATCTTCCTCAAATTCATATAACAGTTATGGACCCAATATAAGGGATTGCTGAAATTAAATTTGTAATTACAGTAGCTCCTCAGAATGATATTTGTCCCCAGGGTAGAACATATCCTAGGAATGCTGTAGCTATAGTTAATAAGAAAATTGATGTACCAATTATTCATGTTTCAGTAAGTGAGTAAGATGAATAGTATAATCCTCGTCCAATGTGTAGGTATAAAAATAAAAAGAAAAATGAAGCAGTATTAGCATGAATAGTACGGAATATTCAGCCATTATTAATGTCTCGACAAATATGAATTACTCTATCAAATGCTAGATTAATATTGGCAGTATAGTGAAATCTAATTAGAAGGCCTGTTAAGATTTGAATGATTAAGCAAATTCCTAGTAAAGATCCGTAATTTCATCAAAATGAAATGTTTGAGGGGGAAGGCAAGTCAATTAATGAATTATTAACAATTTTAAGTATTGAATTTGTTTTAAAAATTTTATTTTTCATTAGTTTTTAAAGGAACGAATAGGTCCTTTTTTATATCCAGTAATTAAAACTGATCTAATTATTGTAATAAATAAGTAAATTATTAGTAGTATAAATAGATAGTTTATTGGAAAATTTATATATTTATTAAGTAGAATTTTAAATTTTATTGAATAGTTTCATGAATTTGTATAAAAGGTTAAAAATTCATATATATGAGATTTATGAAATGATAAAATTGTGAGTAAGCTTAATAATAAGAAATATTTATTTAGTTTAATAGAAAGATTAAAATTAGGCAGTAATCTGGTTATGTAAATTAAAAGAATTAATAATCCACTAATTATAATAATAAATAAAATAAAGGAATATCAGGATCTTACAGAAAATAGGGTCAAGAATATGCAAATATTTAAAGTTTGAATAAATAGAATAAGTCCTAAGAGTAATGGATGATTAATTCATATTAATAAAATTGTAAGGATAAATATTAGGGATAAAAATATTATATTCAGGAAATAATTTAATAAAAATATTAATTTTGGAGATTAAAATTATACAATGTATTTTCTTGAAAGTTTTAAAAGATCTCTTATTTTTGATTTACAAAATCAATATTTTATTTAAATTATTAAAACTAATGATAAATTATTTATTTATTTATATTAGAATTATATTATTTTATACGATTTTTGTATTTTTAATACAACAAAATCATTTGTTAATAATATTAATATTATTGGAAATGATAATTTTATTATTATTTTTTATATTAGTAATTTATTTAGGATATTATATATATGAGTTTTATTTTAGAATATTATTTTTAACAATATGTGTTTGTGAAAGTGTTTTAGGTTTATCAATTTTAGTAAGTTTAATTCGGGTATATGGTAATGATTTTTATCAATCTTTTAATATTTTATGATAGATTTAATAGGATTTATATTTTTTATAATATTTTTAGTTTATCAGTTAGGTTATTGAAATATACAATTACTTTTATTAATTTTATTAATATTATTGATAATAAAGTTTAGGTTTAGTTATGAATATCTGTATATAGGGTGGGGGATAGGGATAGATCTTTTATCCTTTATAATAATTATATTGAGAGTATTTATTGTTTTATTAATAGTATTAGCAAGTAATAAATTTTATTTAATAAATAATTATTGTAAACTTTTTATATTTAATATATTATTAATATTGATTATGTTAGTATTAACATTTAGGGTATTAAATTTATTTTTATTTTATTTATTTTTTGAAGTTAGAATTTTACCAGTATTATTCATAGTCTTAGGGTGAGGGTATCAGCCTGAACGAATACAAGCAGGAATTTATTTATTGTTTTATACTTTATTTGGGTCATTACCTATAATGATTTCATTATTTTATTATTTTTACATAAATAATTCTTTAAGATTTATTTATTTTATTGAAAATATTGATAATGTTTATATGTATTTGTGTATAAATATTGTTTTTTTTATTAAAATACCAATATATCTAGTCCATTTATGATTGCCTAAGGCTCATGTGGAAGCTCCAATTGCAGGATCAATAATTTTAGCTGGTGTTTTATTAAAATTAGGAAGTTATGGGGTATTTCGTATTATAAAGTTATTTTTAATAAGAAATTTAATTTATGGTAAATATTTCATTCTTATTTCACTAATAGGAGGATTTTTAATTTCTATTTTATGTATTTCTCAAGTAGATATAAAATCTTTAATTGCTTATTCTTCAGTTTCTCATATAGGAATATTAATAAGTGGATCTTTAACTTTAAATATGTGGGGTATAATAGGAGGATTTTCTATAATAATTGCTCATGGACTATGTTCGTCAGGATTATTTTGTTTAGCAAATATTTACTATGAACGGACATTGAGACGTAATTTATTTTTAAATAAGGGGTTGATTAGAGTTTTACCTAGAATATCTTTATTTATGTTTTTGTTTAGAGTAGCTAATATAGCAGCTCCTTCTTCTTTAAATTTATTAAGAGAAATTATTTTATTAATTAGGTTAATTATTTGAAATAAAATATTAATAATTTTATTGATATTTATATTATTTTTTAGAGCAGTGTACTCTTTATATTTATATTCATGTTTACAGCATGGAGTTTATTATTCAGGGATTTTTAGAGTTTATGAAAATAAAATAAGTGAATATTTATTAATATTATTACATTTTATTCCTTTATATATATTATTTTTAAAGGGAGAATATTTTAGATTGTGATTTTATTTAAATAGTTTAAAAAAAATTTTAATTTGTGGAATTAGAGATATATGTATAAATATTTTAAATAATTATATATTATATTTATGGAAGATGATTATTAATTTTAAGAATTATTAGATTTACATTTGCTTTAAAATTTTTATTATTAGATATAGTAGTATTTATTGAGTATGAAATTATAAGCTTATTATCAATAAATATTGAAATAAGTATTTTATTAGATTGAATAAGTTTATTATTTATAAGATTTGTAATATTCATTTCATCAATAATTATTTTTTATTGTAATGAGTACATAGAATTTGATAAATTTAATACTCGATTTGTAAATTTAGTAATATTATTTGTTTTATCTATAATTTTATTAATTATTAGTCCTAATTTAATTAGAATTTTATTAGGGTGAGATGGATTAGGATTAGTTTCTTATTGTTTAGTGATTTATTATCAAAATTTTAAATCTTATAATGCAGGAATAATTACAGTTCTAAGAAATCGAATTGGAGATGTAGGGATTTTATTAAGAATTGGGTTAATAGTTCAGTATGGAAGTTGAAATTTTTTTTATTATTTTATATTTAATAAGAATTTAATGATGGGATTATTAATTATTGTAGCAGCTATGACTAAATCAGCTCAGATTCCTTTTTCAGCCTGGTTACCTGAGGCTATAGCAGCACCTACGCCCGTTTCTTCATTAGTTCATTCATCGACTTTAGTTACAGCTGGTGTTTTTTTACTAATTCGTTTTAGAGAAGGAATTAATAGAGATTTATTTTATTTTTTATTATTAATTAGGTTAATTACTATATTTATAGCTGGATTAAGAGCTAATTTTGAAAATGATTTAAAGAAAATTATTGCTCTTTCTACTTTAAGTCAATTAGGGCTAATAATAAGAATTTTAGCTTTAGGGAGAAAGGAATTAGCTTTTTTTCATTTATTAAGCCATGCAATATTTAAAGCTTTATTATTTATATGTGCAGGAGTAATAATTCATTTAAATATAGATTTTCAAGATATTCGATTTATGGGAAGATTGGTAAAAATAAATCCTTTATTAATTAGTTATTTTATTTTATCTAATTTAGCATTATGTGGAATTCCTTTTTTAAGAGGATTTTATTCAAAGGATTTAATTTCAGAAATTTTTTCTATAAAATTAGGAGGAATTTTTATTTATGTTATTTTTTATTTATCTATTGGTTTAACAGTTATTTATACACTGCGTTTAGTTTATTTTGTTTTAATTAATGAATCTGTATTTTTAGTAAATAATATATTTAATGATAGAAAATACATTGTTATAATGAAGAGAATATTAGGAATAATTTTAATAGTAGTTTTAATAGGAAGTTTATTAAGATGAATTTATTTTTGGGTTCCTTATTTTATTTATTTAAGATTTATTATAAAATTAATAACTTTTACAATGATTTTATTAGGAATATTGTTAGGATTTTTAATTTTTATATTAAAAAATTTTTATAAATATACTGTAAATTTAATGGTAATTGTATTTTTAGGGAAATTAGAGAATTTGTTATATTTAAGGTTAAGTTTTAATTGATTTATAAATAAAAGTAGAAAAAATATTTTTTTAAAGATAGAGCAAGGATGATTAGAATATTTAGGAAGACAAGGTTTATTTATGAGGTTTTCTTGATTTAGAATTAAATTACAGAGGCTAATTAAGGAAAATTTAAAGAATTTATTAATAATTTGTGTATTAATAATTATTTTATTAATTGTATTTTAAAATTTAAATAGCTTAAGATAGAGCAAAATATTGAAGATATTTAGGTAACAGTTGTTTTTAAATATTTATAGAAGAAAATTCAATTTTATAATGAAAATATAATGTTTTATTTAAACTATATAAATTGAAATAATAACAGTAAATGCTATATTTAAAGTTAGAAGCTTTAATTTTATTTTATTTCTTTAATTAAGAATTATTCTAATGATATTATTAACAATAATATACCTCTTTTTGGTTTTAATTAATATATAAGGATATAATTTATATCTAGGATTAGGTCGAAACTAATTTTAATTTATTAATTCTTATATAAGATAAACTATTCGTTATTTTTAATTGCAATTTAAATGTTATGTATTAACTATTATCCTATTTAGGTCATAATAATGCTTTTTGATTTCATTCATAATATAGGCCTAACAATAGGATTAGGATAAAAAATGTTAATAGAAAAAATATATTTATAATGGAAGAATAATAAAAAATTGTAGTAATAGGGATTAATAGAGTGATTTCAATATCGAAAATTAAAAAAATAATAGCAATTAGAAAGAAATATAAGGTGAAAGGTAATCGAGGAAAAGTTTTAGGGTCAAATCCGCATTCAAATGGAGAGGTTTTTTCACGGTCTAAAAAAGTTTTTTTAGAAAATTGTATATATAGAAATATTATTAATAGAGTTAGTAAAAATAGTATAAGGAATGTTGAAAAAATTAAAATAATTATTTATGCTGTTCGTCAGAATTTTTAATTGGAAGTTAAATTTATTTTTTATAATACATAAATGTTAGTTATCTACCTCATCAATAAATAGAAATATAAAGGAAAAGTCAAACTACATCAACAAAATGTCAGTATCAAGCAGCAGCTTCAAATCCAAAATGATGGGTTGAGGAAAAATGATTTAAATATACTCGTAATAAGCAAATTAATAAAAAGGTTGTTCCAATTATAACATGAAGTCCGTGGAATCCAGTAGCTATAAAAAAGGTAGATCCATAAATTGAATCTGAGATAGTGAAGGGTGCTTCTATATATTCATAGCCTTGAAGAAGAGTAAAATAAATTCCTAATAAAATAGTAATTCTTAATCTTTGAATAGTTTGATTATAATTATTTTCTATTAATCTATGGTGAGCTCAGGTTACTGAAATTCCCGATCTTAATAGAATAAGGGTGTTTAATAAAGGGATTTGAATGGGATTAAAGGGGTGAATGGTAAGAGGAGGTCAATGAGCTCCAATTTCAATTGTAGGTGATAGTCTTCTATGGAAAAAGGCTCAAAAAAATGAAATAAAGAAAAAAATTTCTGAAATAATAAATAAAATTATTCCTCAACGTAGACCTTTAGCAACTGCTAAAGTATGAAGACCTTGAAAGGTCCCTTCACGTGTGATATCTCGTCATCATTGAAATATAATTAATAAAATAATTCTTGTTCCTAGAAATAATAATTGGTTATTATAGTTATGGAATCAATTAATTGCTCCGATTATAGAGATTATTACCCCTAAGGATCCTAAGATAGGCCATGGGCTATTTTCCACTAAATGATAAGGATGATTTTTATGTGTCATTAGTTAACTTCTCTAGAATATAAAATTGATAAAATTGAAAAAACGTATGATTGAATAATTGCTACAGCAAATTCTAATATTAGGAGAAGTAATTGTAAAAAAATTATTAAATTTAGAAAGGTATAATTTATGAAAATTATTGAGTTTCCTATTAAAGTTAATAATAAATGTCCTGCAATTATATTAGCAGATAGCCGAATAGCTAAAGTGCCTGGTCGGATAATATTTCTAATTGATTCAATAATTACTATAAAGGGTATTAAAATAGGGGGAGTTCCTTGAGGAATTAAATGAATAAATATATGAGTTGTATTTATAATTCAACCAAAGATTATAAGGCTTAATCATAAAGGTAGTGTAATTGAAAGAGTTATAGCTAAGTGTCTTGAAGCTGTGAAAATGTATGGGAATAAACCTAAGAAATTATTCATTAGAATAAAGAAGAAAAATGAAATGAAAATTAGTATGAAGTGGGAAAAATTGGGTTTTAAAATAATTTTTAATTCCTTAAATAAGTAAAATTGAATTATTTTAAATATCAGATACGATCGTGTAGGAATTATTCAGTAAGCTAAGGGTAAAAAAATTATAAATAATAAGATTCTAGTTCAATTTAGTTTAAAGATAAAAGAAGTAGGGTCAAATGATGAAAATAAATTAGTTATCATTTTCAATTTTTAAGGTGATTAAGAAAAAATGATTTCTTAATCGTGTAAGGTTGTGAATATTTATTGAAATAAATAAAATTTATTATTATTAATATTATTGGTCATATAGTAAAAAGAATTAGTAATCAGTTGATTGGACTTAATTGAGGAATAAAAAACTATTTTAAAGATTATTTTAATTTGACAAATTAATGTTATAAATTAACTAAGTTTTTCATAAGAAGTATGTGTTAATTTACTATTGGTTGGTTTAAGAGACCATTACTTACTTTAAGTTATCTTATGAAGATTTAATTCATGAAATAAAATATAGAGGGGAAATAGATTCAATAGTAATAGGTATAAATCTGTGATTTATACCACAAATTTCGGAACATTGACCAAAGAATAACCTAGATCGGTTAATAAAAAATCTAATTTGATTCAATCGTCCGGGAAGAGCATCTATTTTAATTCTTAGTGTAGGTATTGTTCAGGCATGAATTACATCAGATGATGAGATTATTATTCGAATTTGCGAAAGAAAAGGTAAAATTACTCGTGAATCAGTATCGATTAATCGAAAAATTTTTCTATCTTTTATATATGAATCAAATTCAACATTAAGAAAATCAGAGTATTCGTATGATCAGTATCATTGATGTCCTAAGGTTTTAATTGATATTAGTGGATTATTTAGTTCATCTAGTAAATATAGTAGTTGTAAGGATGGTAGAGCAATAAAGATTAAAGTAATTGCAGGCAAAATTGTTCAGATTAATTCAATCAATTGATTTTCTAGAAGGAACCGATAGTTAAATTTATTTAAAAATAATGATAATATAATATAAACTACAAGAACAGTAATTATCAGAAGAATCAATAATGTATGATCATGAAAGAATCTTAGGTATTCTATTAATGGAGTTGCTCTATCTTGTAGTGTATATGAATATCAAGTTGCAATTTTTAAAAAAAGAAAAATCTTTATATATGAAGCTTAAATTCATTGCATAAGTCTGCCATTTTAAAAATAGTTAGAAATTATAGGAAGTTCTGCGTATCTATGTTCAGAGGGTGGTATTTGTTGAAGTCATTCAATAGATGAAGATAAATGAAGAGCTGTGATAGATTTTCGATAATTCATTATTCTTTCTCAAATAATAAAGATGAAAAGAATTATTGCAATTATTGAAATTATTGAACCAATTGAAGAGACAATATTTCAGGTTAGATAAGCATCCGGAAAATCAGAGTATCGTCGAGGTATACCACTTAATCCTAAAAAGTGCTGAGGGAAAAAGGTTATATTAACCCCAATGAATATAATAAAAAATTGAATTTTTAGTAGTTTATTATTTAAAGTTAGACCTGTAAATAAGGGATATCATTGAATAAAGCCGGCAATAATAGCAAATACGGCCCCTATTGATAAGACATAATGGAAATGGGCTACTACGTAGTATGTATCATGTAGGACAATGTCAATAGATGAATTTGCTAAAATTACTCCAGTTAATCCTCCCATTGTAAATAAGGATACAAATCCAAGAGATCATAATATTGAAGGTGATAAAATTATTTGAGTCCCGTGAAGAGTAGCTAATCAGCTAAAGATTTTAATTCCTGTCGGAATAGCAATAATTATAGTGGCGGAAGTAAAGTAAGCTCGGGTGTCAACATCTATTCCTACTGTAAACATATGATGAGCTCATACAATAAAACCTAGTAATCCAATAGCTAGTATAGCATAAATTATACCTAAAGTTCCAAAGGTTTCTTTCTTATTTCTTTGTTGTCTGATAATATGAGAAATTATTCCAAATCCTGGAAGAATTAGAATATAAACTTCTGGATGACCAAAAAATCAAAATAGATGTTGATATAGAATTGGGTCTCCTCCACCAGTTGGGTCAAAAAATGATGTATTTAAATTACGATCAGTTAATAATATAGTAATTGCTCCTGCAAGAACTGGTAAAGATAGAAGTAGTAGTAATGCTGTAATAGCTACAGATCAGACAAATAATGGTATTTTTTCTAAAGTTATTCCAGGCATTCGCATATTAATGACTGTGGAAATAAAATTAATAGCCCCTAAAATTGAGGAAATTCCAGCAAGATGTAAACTAAAAATGGCTAAATCTACAGAGGCTCCTCTGTGAGTAATATTTCTAGATAGTGGTGGGTAAACAGTTCATCCTGTTCCGGCACCTATTTCAATTATTGAACTTAAAAGTAATAAAGTGATTGAAGGGGGAAGAAGTCAAAATCTTATATTATTTATTCGAGGAAAAGCTATATCTGGTGCTCCTAACATTAAAGGAACTAGTCAGTTACCAAACCCTCCGATTATAATTGGCATCACTATAAAAAAAATTATAATAAAAGCATGAGCAGTAACAATAGTGTTGTAAATTTGATCATTCCCTAGTAAAGATCCTGGAGTCCCTAATTCTATTCGAATTAATAATCTTATTGATATACCGATTATTCCTGATCAGGCCCCTAAAATAAAGTATAAAGTTCCAATATCTTTATGGTTTGTAGAATATAATCATTTTTTCATAAGACAAAATGGCTGAATATAAGCAGTAAACTGTAAATTTACTTATGAATAATTTCTTTTGTCAAATCTTATATTCATTTTAGTGATTTTAAATTGCAAATTTAAAGGGAAAGAAATTTTAAGGTTTAAGATTATTCTTATTTATAACTTTGAAGGTTATTAGTTTATTTAACTTAAATCCTTAAAAGTAGTAGGGTAAGACTGAAATTATTAATAAAAAAAATAATAATCTTATTTTAAAATTTAGTGGGTATGAGAATATTTTTTTTTGTCAAAATGTTAAATTTTCTATGGAAGAAATTATAATAATTGAGTAAATTATTTGAAGATAAATATATATAGAAATTAAAGTAAATCTTAGTAATAGTAGTGCAAAAATTAATGAATTATCTATAATTATTAATTGAATAGTTATTCATTTTGCTAGAAATATAATGAAAGGTGGGAGTCCTCTAATTATAAATATGTTTATAATTATAAATAGAATTATTCAATTGTTGGTTTTTAATGAATTTAAATCATAAATTTTTAGGATTTTGTATTTTTTTAGTAAGGTAATAATATTTAATAAGATTAGTGTATAAATCAGGAAGTAAATTCTTCAAATTTTTGTGGAAAGATTAATTGTAATTAATAGTCATCCATTTTGGGTAATAGAGGAAAATCCAAGGATTTTAAGAATTCTTGATTGCGAGAGTCCTTGAATTCCCCCTATAATTGCCGATAAAGTTGCTGTTATATAAATAAATAATCTAGAAGTGTTAATATATGAAATTAGTATGAAAGGACCAATTTTTTGTAATGTTATTAGCAAGAACGCTAATGATCAAGTTATTCCTTCAATAACTTCTGGAAATCAGGAGTGGAAAGGTGCAATTCCTAATTTGATTAAAAGAGCAGAAATAGTTAAGTATTCAAGATTTAAGTGATAATTACTAGTTATAAAAAATATTAGGATTCTCATTAAGAATATAATAGAGGATACAGCTTGGATAAGAAAATATTTAATTGAGGCTTCAGCTATTGATTTAGAATTTTTTATAAATATGAACGTAATAAAGGCTAAAAGATTAATTTCTATCCTAATTCAAATTATAAATCAAGAAAAGGAAGAGATTATTCCGATAATTCTAAAAGTTAGTAATAATCTAAAAATTATTCAATAATAATATTTTTGGAGTATTAAAAAGAAGAAGGTTTAACTTCTATTAATGAGGTATGAACCCACTAGCTTAATTAGCTGATCTTTTATAATTTAGTATTAAAATGTACATAAATTTTTGAAATTTAAGGTAATAAAATTAAATTTATTAATTATAATTAGAACATAAAAATGTATCATCTATTCTATCAAAATAGTCCTTTTAATCAGGCATCTAATT